TCTGGAGAATATCCAACAATAGCTTCCATCGCATGAATAATTGATCCAGATCCTAAGAACAACAATGCCTTCGAATAAGCATGAGTAATCAAATGAAATAAAGCAGCTTGATAAGACCCCATACCTAGAGCTAACATCATATAACCCAATTGAGACATTGTAGAATAAGCTAAGCTTTTCTTAATATCTTTTTGAGCAAGAGCTAAAGTGGCTCCTAAAAATAATGTTATTATACCTATCAAAGCTATTAGATTTAGAATGTAAGGTATAACTATGAAAAGAGGAAGAAGCCGAGCTACAAGAAAAATTCCTGCTGCTACCATAGTAGCGGCATGTATAAGAGCCGAAATGGGGGTAGGCCCTTCCATGGCATCAGGTAACCATACATGAAGGGGAAATTGGGCGGATTTAGCAACAGCGCCGGCAAATAATAGGGAGGCGCATAAAGTAACAAATAAAAAATTAACTTCATTATTATAAACCAAGTTATTGAATATTTCAAACAAATCCCGAAATTCGAAACTACCTGTTATCCAATAAAAACCCAAAATTCCTAATAATAAACCAAAATCCCCGACACGATTAGTTACAAACGCTTTTTGACAAGCATTCGCGGCACTGGGTCGTGTGAACCAAAAACCTATTAATAGATAAGAACACACTCCAACTAATTCCCAAAAAATATAAATTTGTATCAAATTAGAACTAGTAACTAATCCCAACATTGAAGTATTGGAAAAACTCATATAAGCAAAAAATCTCAAATATCCCTGATCATGAGACATATAATTGTCACTATAAATAAGAACCATAATTCCAACAGTAGTGATTAATATCGACATAATAGAAGTAAGTGGATCAACCAAGCAGCCAAATTCGAAAGAAAAATCATTATTGATGGTCCAAGACCATACATATTGATAGACAGAATTTTTATTTATTTGCTGAATAGAAAAAAGGGCTGAAAAAACCATAACTATACTTAATAATAAAACACTAGGAAAAGCCCACATACGGCGAAGATTTTTTGTTGCCGTTGGAAAAAGTAGAAGTCCTGTTCCAATTAAGATAGGAACTGGAAGTGGAATGAAAGGTATAATCCATGAATATTGATATGTATATTCCATAAAAAAATAAAAAAAAAATTATCTTAATTAATTGTTTCTGAGTCACCGGTTCTTATTTCTTTTCTTTTGAAAGGGGTCGGTTAATAAAAAAAAATTAAGATATATAAAATAAAACTTAAATAGAATTTTCTAGCCTTAATTATTCTGAATCTTTCCAAACTACTTCAAATATTTAAAATCAAGAGGTTATAATTGGTCAAATGATATAAATAAGTCACTAGTGAAAAATAAATCCGTATTTAATTTTATTAATACTGAATTGTTAATATTAAATTCAAATTTTTAAATAAAATTTTATGAAGATAAAAAATTCTAATTTTCATTTTAATTATTACGTATTACAATAATTTTTTTATATCTATAGAACAAGGATAAATAATAGAACAAGGATAAATAATTATACCAAAAACAGTATAAAGCCCATAACTAAAACTATTTATTGTAATTCGGTTATTTAGAATCATTAACCAATTTGTTTTGTAACTAATTGTTTGTCTTCCATTAGAATAAAAGCTATTTGTAGGAAATGCTATGATATCCAACACTTTAATTTTACGGAAAAAAAGGGGGGCAAATAAAATGCCTTTTAATTATGTATTTTGTATCCTTTAACAGATTAACTACTAGTCTCATTTGATAATTAAAATTTTGTGGACTCTTTCTTCGAGCTTGAACAATTAAATTAATATTAAATTAATTAATATAATAGAAAAAATTATTAAAGTTTTTTTATTTTTTAATTAAGCGGGAGAAGGGTTGGGTTATTAAACTTTTAGATTTTTTTATTACATGTATAAATGTAACACGACGAAAATAGAAAGAAAACGAAACGGACAATCTTTCTTTTTTTTGTATTATTTTTTTTTTTTTTTTATCAACTTCAATCTATTTGGCATAGTGTACCTTATCGTTCTTATTAATATTTTATATGATTTTTACCCCCCCTTTTTTTTTGGAGTCTAATTTAGAGAAAAAATAGATAGAGAATAGTAAAGAACAATTGATTTTGAACAATAGATGTCTTTCACATCCAACCGAAAAACCTATTATAACTTTTTAATGGCAGTTCCAAAAAAGCGCACCTCTATTTCAAAAAAGCGTATTCGTAAAAATATTTGGAAAAGGAAGGGATATAGGGCAGCATTGAAAGCTTTTTCGTTAGCGAAATCTCTTTCTACCGGGAGTTCTAAAAGTTTTTTTTGTGTAACAAACAAATAATCTGAATCGTTCTAATAACTAATAAAGTGATATAATTTTGTTTATAGTTTATTTATAAGATTTATAAGTTATAAAAATGATAAATTTATCAATTATAATTAATATTAACATCATAATAGTATAGTAAAAGAATAAATATTAATATATAAGATAAATTACAATATAAACAATATACATTAAAAAAAAAAAAAGAATTAGTCTCATAATGTTTTAATTTAAACGAATATAAAATTGAATTTGTTTTACTTTAATTTGAAGCCAAATTTTTCTTTCGTTTCTGATATAGATAAGAATTCTGTTGTCTACTGAATTCTAAAAATGAATGGTACTTTTTTGTTTGAAAAAAGGGTAAACGCAAGCGCAAGGTTTCGCCTTTCATTTTAGTATGTTTTATCATTTTCCGGATGGGGATTATCACTTTCCCCATCGCCCTTACTCAATAATAAAAAGAATTTTTTTTTAGTTATATTTTTTATTTTATATTATAAAGAAGAGGTCGTTGAAACTAATTGATTAAGTTTAAAATGTTTTTTATAATCTTTTAAACCATTATTTTGGGTTTTAGAAATTATTATCACTATATAAATTCCTTAAACCCAATTAAATTAATAAAAGCCCCGTTTACATTTTTAGGTAGTTATATGACGAATGCGCCAATTTTGAGTGATCTATTTTAGATCCTATGTTTCGATTGGAAGATCGATCAAGATATAATATATATATTAATTAAAAAATTTAGAAAATATTTTGAAGTACGGTACAATTTCTATACGAAATTTTTTTATATGATTAATACGACCATCCCAAATACCTAACTTAATGGGTTTGCTAAATCTTAACGCAAATTCTCTACACAACAAAAAATCCTAACGCAACCTAACTATGCAAATATTTACATAAATCTTTTGAGTGTATCGCTGAAATTGTGTTATATAAAAATTCGATTTTTTTATTAATCGATAAAATGAATTTTTTATTTTAGATTAATAAAATAAATGATAAAAGAAATTAATATAAAAGAAATTAATCATTAAAAAATGCAAACGAGGCAGAACATTTTTTTTACTTATATCCAGGGATTGAAGTAAAAATTATCTAGTTACAACTGTTACATTTTAGTTTTAGGAGAGCATAAAGTAATAGCCTACGAAAAAATACATTGTTAGTTCAGTTAAATAAAATTGACATCCTAAAATACTAAATAACTAAATAAAAAGATAATAATAAGAAAAATCAATATTATTAACGTTAACGAAAACGTTTTAATCCCTAATTTTTAAACAAGTTTTTATTCATCAATTTGAATGGTTTCCTAAAAAAAAATATTGGGTTGAATTAACTCCTTCAAGCTCGACGATTGAATAAAAATAGGTTATTATGATTTCGAATAAGCCGCTATGGTGAAATCGGTAGACACGCTGCTCTTAGGAAGCAGTGCTTGAGCATCTCGGTTCGAGTCCGAGTGGCGGCATGGCATAGAGTAAGTCCTATAATGAATTCAATTCCCGATTTCAATTCCTATAATTGAGGGACGCCCTTATTAATTTAATAATTTTTATGATATTTTCAACTTTAGAGCATATATTAACTCATATATCCTTTTCGATCGTTTCAATTGTAATTACAATTCATTTGATAATTTTATTAGTCGATGAAATCGTAGGACTAGATGATTCGTCAGAAAAGGGGGTGATAGCTACTTTTTTCTGCATAACAGGATTATTAGTTACTCGTTGGATGTATTTGAGGCATTTACCATTAAGTGATTTATATGAATCTTTTATTTTTCTTTCGTGGAGTTTTTCCTTTATTCATATTATTCCGTATTTTAAAAAACATAAAAACCATTTAAGTGCAATAACCGCGCCAAGTGCTATTTTTACTCAAGGTTTTGCTACTTCGGGTCTTTTAACTGAAATGCATCAATCCGCGATATTAGTACCCGCTCTCCAATCCCATTGGTTAATGATGCACGTAAGTATGATGGTATTGAGCTATGCAGCTCTTTTGTGTGGATCATTATTATCACTAGCTCTTCTAGTCATTACATTTCGAAAATTCATAAGGATTTTTAGTAAAAGCAATAATTTAGAAAATGAGTCAGTTTACTTTAGTGAGATTCAATACGTGAACGAAAGAAACAATGTCTTACGAAACACTTCTTTTATTTCGTCTCAAAATTATTACAGGTATCAATTGATTCAACAATTGGATCGTTGGAGTTATCGTATTATTAGTCTAGGGTTTATCCTTTTAACCGTAGGTATTCTTTCGGGAGCAGTATGGGCTAATGAAGCATGGGGATCATATTGGAATTGGGATCCAAAGGAGACTTGGGCATTTATTACTTGGACCATATTCGCTATTTATTTACATATTAGAACAAATAAAAATTTTGAAAGTGTAAATTCTGCAATTGTGGCCTCAATGGGCTTTCTTATAATTTGGATATGCTATTTTGGGGTTAATCTATTAGGAATAGGGTTGCATAGTTATGGTTCATTTACATTAACATCTAATTGAATAAAAGACTTGACGAATATAAACATAGGACGGCATACAGGTATATATACGAAAACTTCATGTAAACAATCAAGAACCATTTGAATCATTTCCATTACTTGATTCAAATGGTTCTCACAAATTCAAAAGATATCTAGTTATAATAGAATTCCAATTTTTTTATTTTACTTAAAAGAATATAAAATATTTTACTTAAAAGAATATAAAAGACTCATTTTTTTATTGTACAATCAACCATTTTTAAAATCATGGGATTTCAGTTTCATTTTTTGGTTTACTCACCAAAACTATCGAAAAAAATAATTGGATATAATAGCTTCGACCTTGTCAACTGATAATGATAAAACGAAATCGGGATAAACACCAATACCTATTACAGGTAAAAGGATAGAGATCGAAACAAATAATTCTCGCGGTCCAGAATCAAAAAAATAAGAGTTTGGGGCATTAAAAAGCTTGTATCCATAGAACATCTGGCGTAACATAGATAATGAATAAATAGGAGTTAATATCATTCCAATTGCCATTACAAAAGTAATTAATATTTTTGTCATTAAAAGATATTTTTGACTAGTAAGTATTCCAAAAAAAACTAACAATTCGGCAACAAAACCGCTCATGCCCGGTAATGCAAGAGAAGCCATTGATAAGATACTGAAAGTCGTGAATATTTTTGGAATTGCGATAGCCATTCCGCCCATTTCGTCGAGATAAACAAGACGTATTCTATCATAACTCGTTCCGGCCAAGAAAAAAAGCGCAGCGCCAATAAATCCGTGAGAGATTATTTGTAAAATGGCTCCGTTGAGTCCTGTATCGCTTATAGAACCAATTCCTATAATTATGAAACCCATATGAGATACAGAAGAGTAGGCTATTCTTTTTTTTAAATTACGCTGACCGGGAGATGTTGAAGCTGCATAGATTATTTGAATTGTGCCTACTATAATCAACCAGGGAGAGAATATAGAATGGGCGTGGGGTAATAATTCCATATTGATCCGAACCAATCCATACGCTCCCATTTTTAATAAGATTCCGGCTAAAAGCATACAAGTACTGTAATGTGCCTCTCCATGGGTGTCTGGTAACCATGTATGTAAGGGTATGATCGGTGATTTGACAGCAAAAGCAATAAGAAATCCAATATAGAATATTATTTCCAGTGCTACAGGATACGATTGATTAGCTGATGTTTCAAAATTTAATGTTGGTTCATTGGAACCATATAAACCAATACCCAAAACTCCCATTAATAAAAAAACGGAACTTCCTGCAGTGTACAAAATAAATTTTGTAGCTGAATACAAACGTTTCTTTCCCCCCCACATGGATAGAAGTAGATAAACTGGAATTAATTCTAACTCCCACATGATGAAAAAAAGTAAAAGGTCTCGAGAAGAAAATGGTCCTATTTGACCGCTATACATTGCTAACATCAGAAAATGGAATAGTCGGGAATCTCGAGTAATTGGCCGAGCCGCTAAAGTAGCTAAAGTTGTGATAAATCCTGTCAGTAAAATGGGTCCTATAGAAATTCCATCTATTCCCAATCTCCAGTAAAAATAAAAAAAATCGATCCATTTATAATCCTCTGTCAGTTGCATTAATGGATCATCCAATTGGAAACGATAACCGAATGCATAGGTTGTTAGAAGGAGTTCTATTATGCATATACCTATTGTATACCACCTAATTTTCTTATTTCCTCTATGAGGGAGAAAGAAAATTAAGGAACCCGCGAATATTGGCAAAACTACAACTAGCGTTAACCAAGGAAAATTATTCATGGTAAAAACAAGATAAACTTGGACCAGAAAAACCCGTGCTCAAAATAAATAGTTTTTGAGCGCGGGTTTTTGTCGGTAAAGGTAAAAAAATCAAATGTATTCAAGTAGGGTTTTCTGGAACGTATTAATAAGCCAGACCCATACTTCGAGTTGTTTCATGCCATAAATAAACTCGAACACTCAAGAAATCTGTCGGACAGGCGGATTCACATCTCTTACAACCGACACAGTCCTCTGTTCTTGGAGCAGAAGCAATTTGCTTAGCTTTACACCCGTCCCAAGGTATCATTTCTAATACATCCGTTGGGCAGGCGCGCACGCATTGAGTACACCCTATACACGTATCATAAATCTTTACTGAATGTGACATTTGGATCTATAAATTTTTGAATGTCAGAAAGTTTCGATCTAGTAAACTTGTAAATGAATCATATATTTAGACACCAGATGAATCAATAATTTATCATAATTTTTCTAATCAATCTACTTCTGGATTGACTCATGCGATAGAGCCAAGATACTTTAATTTCTTACATTTTTGAAAACATGTATTATTACGTTAATGTATGGTCATGGTAATTCTAATTTATGAATATTAGAATTTATATAATTAATACTACTTATTCAACAAATTCGATTGATTGATACGAGTTGATTTTCTGTTACGATAAATTGATGAAACAATAGCCGGGCCAATAGCTGCTTCAGCGGCTGCAATAGCTATAACAAAAATTGAGAAAATATTTCCTTTTAATTGGCGACTATCAAAAAAATCAGAAAATGTTACGAAATTCATATTAACCGCATTCAGTATAAGTTCAAGACACATAAGGGCTCTAACCATATTCCGGCTCGTGATCAATCCATAGATACCGATAGAAAATAAGTAGGCACTCAAAACAAGTACATGTTCGAGCATCATTGACCAACTCCTTATCAATTTCGATTCATTTCAATATGAACTGAACAACAATTCAACAGATTCAATTGACTAGAATAAAAAAAAGTACGGAACAAAGGCAGATTTTCTATTATTAATAGAATAGATTGAATAATTTCTATTTTAGACATAAACAATCTTTAATTAAAGTTTAGACATAAACAATCTTTAATTAAAGGGAAATAAATGTAATGTAATAAAACCGAACAGAGTTTAATGTGCATTGCTAATTCTATAAATTTTTTACTGTCGCGCCACGGCAATTGCACCTATCAAAGCGGCTAAAAGAATTATCGAAACGAATTCAAATGGAAGAAAAAAATCTGTTGATAAATGAATTCCAATTTGTTGACTATTACTTATCAAATCTTGCTCTATAATCTGGTTTGATCTTGTAGTCCAAATAATTCCGTACCATGACGTATCCGTAATAATAATCATGAGTAAAACAAAAATACTTGTACAAACTGGCAAAGTAACCACATCCCCAATGGTCCAAAGATTCAAATCTTTGTAATATTCTGAACCATTCATGAACATCACAGCAAATACGATTAAAACATTTATAGCTCCCACGTAAATAAGGAGTTGTGCAGCAGCTACAAAATAAGAGTTTAATAGAATATAGAATAAGGATATACAAACAAGAACCAGTCCCAATGAAAAGGCAGAATAAATGGGGTTGGTAAATAATACCACCCCCATACCTCCTAGTATAAGAACCGATCCCAGAAAGACTAAAAGAAAATCATGTATTGGTCCGGGCAAATCCATTATATGTAAAATAAGAGATAAATAAATAGAAATGTTTTTCATGACCTTATTGAGACCCGACCAGAAAATTTTTTTTTTATGATTTTTGAGCAATTCCTAATTTAATCCTAAGTAAATAAATACTAAGGGATATGAATAAATGTGAGTACTATTATTGGACTAATTTCATTCTTTATCTGAAAGAGTCGTTCTAATTCTAAACGATATATTTTAAAACAATTATGGATATATTAATTAATGGATTTTCAATCCAAATTAAGACGCGTTTCTTACCAACCAATCAATAGTTGGTATTTGTAGTTATTGACCAAACAACACGAAAGAAACCTAAATTCCTTCTATATTAGTTATTAGTAAAGTAATTTTCTATATTAGTTATTAGTAAAGTAATTATATTAGTTATTAGTAAAGTAATTATAATTAGTAAAGTAATTATAAATTATTCGTTAATAAGAGATTTACTTATTTATTTGAGGCGAATTCAAAATTGTTCGAATTGTATAATCGTCAATTACTGACATTGGTAAACGACCCAAAGCAATTTGATTATAATTCAATTCGTGACGATCATAAGTAGAAAGTTCATATTCTTCAGTCATTGATAAACAATTCGTTGGACAATACTCAACGCAATTACCACAAAATATACAGACTCCGAAATCAATACTGTAATTAAGCAGCCGTTTCTTGCGAATATCAGTTTCCAATTTCCAATCAACAACGGGTAGATCTATAGGACATACACGAACGCATACTTCACAAGCAATACATTTATCAAATTCAAAATGGATTCGACCTCGGAAACGCTCCGCGGTGATTGATTTTTCATAAGGATATTGAATAGTTACGGGTAAACGATTTGCGTGGGATAAAGTAATCATGAAACTTTGACCAATGTACCTTGCAGCTCGTACTGTTTGTTGACCATAATTCATGAACCCAGTTACCATAGAGAACATATCGTTAATATATATATGAATAGTTTTATGTTTGTTTATTTCTCTTGTTTGAGACACGTTGTGAATATAGAATGTTACTTTACAGTGAAAAGAGTTGGAAAGAAGTTGTTAATAATAGATTACCGAGAGAAATAGGTAAAAGAAATTTCCATCCAAGATTCAATAGTTGGTCCATTCTTAGCCTCGGTAAAGTCCATCTTGTTGTGATAGGAATGAACAAGAACAAATAAGTTTTAGCTAATGTAATAAAGATACCAATTATTGCTCCAAAAACTCCACATGTTTTATTTATTTCAAAAAGCTCAGAAACATATATGTCCGGAATAGATATATTCCAACCTCCCAAGTAAAGAACTGTTACAAATAATGAAGAAACCAATAGGTTTAGATAGGAAGCAACATAAAATAACCCAAATTTTATACCCGAGTATTCGGTTTGATAACCCGCTACTAACTCTTCTTCTGCTTCTGGTAAATCAAAAGGTAATCTCTCACATTCTGCTAGGGAAGAAATAATAAAAATGATAAACCCTATAGGCTGACGCCACAAATTCCATCCCCAAAAACCATATTTTGATTGCGCCTCAACAATATCAATTGTACTTGAACTGTTAGATAATTATAGTCGGTGATACCATCACTGTTACCATCGCTATTACAGAACCGTACATGAGATTTTCACCTCATACGGCTCCTTGAAGGCCAGAAATAAATATAGGGACCGCGTCAGTATTCTTTTTTGAATCTTGATATGTTTGTAGGATGGATAACTATCGGCCGGTCCAAAATTAGACCAATTGAATTCTGTCTGTTATAATTCTTTTAATTCAAAATTAAATAAAAAAAGTACTTCTGAATTGATCTCATCCTTTCTTTAATTTAATAATTTCAATTCTTCTTTTTTCAGTAATAACTTAACTGTTCAATAAAATACTTCTTGTAAAAATATCAATAACCCGTTGGTTTCACGTACGAAAAAAAATTCTATATTAATTAATGAATTATGACACAAATTATATATCTATTAATATGTATATGGGAAAGAATAAAAGTAACAAAGAAAAGTATATCTTTTTTTTTTTTTTTCGTTCCTATTCTTCTTTCTATTTCGGAGAAAAAGAGGGCTTTCAAAATAAAGTAAAGGATTATTTCGTTTCGAATAGTTATTTATTAAATCGGTGGATAGGAGTATACTCTGGATTGGAATCGTGTCATGGGGAGTACTGCCTGATCATTTCTACCAACTTAAAGCCCCAATTAGTATTCTTTGTTTGTATATTATGTAAAAATGTCCTTTTGGAGAATTTACATAATCTCCATTACTAATCCTTTACATATGTTCGTGTTTCTAACCATCCACTCGTTTTTGCTCAATCCCCCGTTATGCTAATACATAAAAATGATAGTGAAAACTCAATACGGTTGATCTTTTGAACCCGCTTCAAGTCAGGATGACTAATCAACCAATCTTGGGGGAAACGGTCTCTTCTGTTTATGTTTATTTCCGCTTAACTCTCTAACTCTTATACATAGAAAATGAGAATCAATCTTTTTACTGCGAATTTATATATAAGCTGTTTTCTTTCACTCATATAACTATTTGATTTAGTTCATCAACCCGAATAATGAATAAAAAAAAAAAATTAAGATATCTACTCAATCCATTCCAACCCTTTCCTTGAAAGGAAGGAATAGAGAAAAGTTTATGTCTATGTATCAACGAATCGCACGTAGAGATATTGATAACACACATAAAGTTAATGGTATTTCATAACTAATCGATTGAGCAGCAGCTCGTAGACCGCCTAAAAAGGAATATTTATTATTTGACCCGTATCCCGACATAAGAAGTCCAATTGGAGCAATACTGGAAATGGCAATCCATAAAAAAACACCGATATTGAGATCCGCTAAAACAAGGTGATATCCAAAAGGAACTACTGAATAGCTTACTAAAATTGATATGACTGCTATGGATGGCCCGATACTGAATAAACGAGTATCCCCCCTAGATGGAAAAAGATTTTCTTTGAAAAGTAGTTTTGTCCCATCTGCTAGAGCTTGAAGAACTCCCAAAGGGCCGGCGTATTCAGGTCCAATACGTTGTTGTATCCCTGCCGATATTTCTCTTTCTAACCATACAATTACCAGTACGCCTATTGTGATTCCCACTACAAGAGTCAAAATAGGAACAAGAACCCATAGAATTCCATAAACCTCTTTTAAAAATTCTAATCTAGAAAAAGAATCGATATCTTGTACTTCCGGTGTATCAATTATCATTTCAACGATCAACTTCTCCCATAATGATATCTATACTACCTAGTATCGTCATAATATCAGCCAATTTCATTCTTTTAACTAACCGCGGAAGAATTTGCAAATTGATAAAACCCGGCGGGCGGATTTTCCATCTCCAAGGAAAACCACTCTGATCCCCTATGAGAAAAATTCCCAATTCTCCCTTTGGGGCTTCTACTCTCACATAAAGTTCTTGTTTCGGCAATTCAAATGTAGGAGACGGCTTTTTACTAATAAATCGATATTCAAAATCATTCCATTCCGGATTCCTTTCTCTATCAAAGTATCGTATTTCTAAATTCTCATAGGGTCCCCCTGGAATTCCTTCCAGGGCCTGTTGAATAATTTTTACGGATTCTATCATTTCACCAATTCGGACTAGATAACGAGCCAACGAATCTCCTTCTTTTTGCCACTGTACTTCCCAATCAAATTCGTCGTAACATTCATAATGATCAACTTTACGAAGATCCCATTGTATTCCGGAAGCTCGCAGCATTGGTCCCGATAAACCCCAATTTATTACTTCCTCTCTACCAATAATGCCTACTCCCTCGACTCGTTCTAAAAAAATAGGATTTCGTGTAATAAGTTTTTGATATTCAGCAACTCTTGTTAAAAAATAATCGCAGAAATCCAAACATTTATCTATCCAGCCATGAGGTAGATCGGCCGCTACTCCTCCGATACGAAAATAATTATGCATCATTCTCATACCGGTGGCAGCTTCGAATAGATCATATACTAATTCTCTTTCTCTGAAAATATAGAAAAAGGGAGTTTGTGCACCAATATCCGCCATAAAAGGACCGAGCCATAACAGATGAGAAGCTATACGACTCAACTCCAACATAATTATTCTGATATAGCTGGCTCTTTTAGGTACTTGAATATTTCCCAACTGTTCCGGTCCGTTTACAGTTATTGCTTCTGTGAACATAGTAGCTAAATAATCCCACCGTGTTACATAAGGCAAATATTGTATAATTGTTCGATTTTCCGCAATTTTTTCCATTCCTCGGTGTAAATAACCCAATATTGGTTCACAGTCAATAACATCTTCACCATCTAGAGTAATGATGAGTCGAAGAACACCATGCATTGATGGGTGGTGGGGGCCCATATTGACTATCATGAGGTCTTTTCTTGTAGCCGGTATATTCATAGGTTTTTCCTCGATTCATTCTTTCATGAATTGCTGAAAACGAAAAAAAGTTCATTAAAATTCAAGATCTAATAAATCAAATAATTCAAAATGCCTTTATAAAAATAAAATTAACGAGTTTTTGACTCCCGAATATCCAACCGATTAATTAATTCTTTATAACATATTCTATTTTTCTTTGACAAATAAGACAGTAATCGTTGGCGTTTTCCCAGAATTTTACGTAAACCTCTCTGAGATAAATAGTCTTTTTTGTGTAATTGTAAATGTGAAGTAAGTCTTCGTATCCTATTGGTGAAACTAACTATTTGAAATTCAACAGATCCTCTGTTTTCGTCTTTTTCTTCTTGTGAAATAACTGAGATGAATGAATTTTTTACCATAAACTGAAATCTTCTCTCCCCCCCCCTCTTTTTATTTTAAGATATTTTTTATTGATAGATATCTTTATTGATCAGTAATAATAATGCCCCTAATTTTTATTTGGTATATACAAAAATTTGTATTTCGTTATTAATTTCGAATTTTTTTAATTTAATAAAACTTACTCAATCCTATTTTCATTTTAAAATTGGATTTGAAAGGGGATACAAAAGTATGGTTGGTTTCTTCACTCACAAAAGATAAAAGTTTAGACCTAAAATAAGAAAATTTTGTTCATTCTAGATCTAATTGATATGTCATTGAATTAGTATCATGTATCAGAATGGAATGTAAGACAATGTATGCGTGCATCTCTTTGTCGTCATAGACCAGATATGGTATGGGAAATATAGGAAAAATGTACTATTAATGAATTTTCAATCGCGGATACATATGTATCCTTACCATACTGAAACAACTGCCATTATTGGTATTAAACCAATAACGATTCATACAAGCTAAATCTTCTAATCGATAATTGGGCCAAAGAAATAGCTTTAATTTTATAAGTTTTTTTTTATATTTTTTGCTTTTATCCACAACTTGACTGTTTACCGCATTCCCATTACAAAAAGATGCCCTTCTATGTCTATTCTTAGAATTTAAACAAATTAGAATTCGCAATTCTCTACGACGTCTAGGCGATAAAATATTTTCAGGAACAAACAAATCATAATTTTTTTTATATCTATTTCCAGTCATCTTTTGATGTTTTGTAATGACTTCATCAGAATTCTTATCAACATGTTTTTTTTCTCGGTATCTTTGATTTATTTGATGTTTACTTTTATGAACTAATGAAATACCGAGGGTTTGATACATAATAAATTTTCCATCATTTTTTATAGCTAGACGAATTGGTTCAATAATCAAAAATCCCCTTTTAATAAATTCTGTAAGAGTTACATCTTTCTGAATCGTCAAAATATCCAGACTCATTTCGCCCCTTTGAATAGAGGATATAGTAATTTCTCTTGGATTTATCAGTCTAAGCAGGAGACAATATACGTTGATGTTATTGATTATTTTTTTATTTAAAGAATCATCCCATCTCAATTGAAAATACAAATACCTTTTTAGGAAGAAATCAAACTCCGCTTTTGTATTGATCTTGTATTGCTTTTTATTTCTATGTTTTTTCATGTCCGATCCCGTATAATCTTCTTCAACATCTTTTTCTTGGTTTGAAAGAGCTGATTTAAGATCTGCTTGGCCCGTGGATTCTTTTTCTCCTTGATTTCGGTTTTCTAATTCAAGAGATTTTTTTTCATTCGACGATATTGATATAAAAGGATCTCTTTTTTTATTTCCAGTGATGCTTTTGTTTTCACTAGCATTTTTTTTTATATTAGAATTAAAAAGTAGTAATTTAATTGGTATAACCCACGGTTTCATTTTATACGTATTATAAAGTCTCACAAATTCTGGCAAGAACCAAAGTTCCAGATTTGATATGGGACGACTTAGTATTTCTTCATTCATTCCCATCCAATCCAAAAGGGGTTTTTGATTGGATAGGTTGATTTTTTGATCTTGCTGAAGTGTGAGATAAAAAAGACCCTTATTATTGATTTTATCAATTATTTGATACTTATTAACCCTAGTCTTAGTATATTTATTACTGTTAGTGTCAGTATCAATATTGATCCAGGCCTCAATATCGACCTTCGTTTTAAGACAAAAATCGAGAATTCTCCAATCAAAAAATTTTCTCTCCGTATTTTTATCCATATCTCGAATATCATCTTCTACCATATTAAATGATTTTTGTTTATGTGTGTTGTAATTATAAAAAATATCTTGGTTCGTTTTTACTTGTAATGGTGATCCATAAATTGAAGAGTACTTCTTAGTTTCAGAATTTATAGATTTATATGCTAAAAGATCATATCTATATTGTTTTTTAAAATTATCCTTTTGATTCAATAATAAATCTGTTTCAATTTTTGTTTTTTTTTCGTAGTGAATTAATTCATCTTTTTCATATAAATCACACAAATCTTTATATAAATCTTTATTTTGAGCTATACAGTTCAATATATTTCGCCATTTTTGTGGTACTACTCTAGACCATTTAATTTGAGATACATCACATTGATAATGACTCCTTAACCAATTTGTCCATTGATTCATTCCAGAATTGCGAAGATTCTTAGGTCTTAATTCGGAATGAAATAGTTCTTGTCTTACAACAAAAAAATCCTTTATTTCATTCTTAAGAAAAAGGGGGGTTCCATTATATTGAAATACGGATTTCAATTTCTCTAACTTAATAAGTTGGGTTTGTGATAATTTGTAAAATACATATGCTTGTGAAAAGTAAGATAAGTCAAAAAAAGTCTTTGAATTTTTTTGACTAAGACTAATATTAGTATTAGAAAGTGACTCTTTTATAATCGAAATAAATTTAATTAAACTTTGATTTGTTTTATTAATTCTTTCTTGATTTGCTTCATTACTGTTAATGTTTTTATTAAAATTTTTTTTTGTTGATTCAAGAAAAAGTTGTGTATTGATACTAGGAATATTAATCATAGATAGAAAGATATCTATGTATATCTTTTCAATGAAAAATATTATAAAATAATGGGATTTACGGATTAATCGAGCAGTTCTTCTTTTTAATATCTGCCAAATATTTTTTTGTGATTCCAATCTTTTATCATCATAACTTATTTTGTTAGAACTCAAATTTCTATCTGAAGTTATAAATCCCTTTTTCTTGTCTTTTGTAATTTTTTCTATTTGATTTATGATTGTGTTTATTCTATCAGTCAGATCTTGCATTTTTTTTTCTGTTAATGAATAATTTGTCCAATCCTGAGATCTAATTTGAATGGACGATTCCTGAATCATCCGATTACTGATTATTGAATCTTTTTTAATTTCACTCAATTCATATACTTCTATTTCTCTCAATCCAAATAATATAATTGGGTTTATTTTTGAGAGTTCTTTTATTACTTCTTTTATAAACAGAATGTTTTTAATGATCCATTTTTTTGGTTTTTTTGAGACATTTAGAAACAATTTTGTTTGTTCTTTAAAAATTCCTAGAATTATAAAACATTTCTTTTGCAATTTTTTAATTTTTTTTTTGAGTTCTTTTAAAATCGGTTCAAAAAATGAAAGTTTTTTTCTGGGAGAACCAAAAGGTAGTTCAGCTTCCATTCCAAAAATTGTTAAAAAACAAAAATCATTTTTTTGACCTTGCTTTTTCATTGGATCGTTATAAGGGGCTCGTAACTTAGATCTGTGCCAAGGTTTAAGACGAAAAGGAAATAGGATCTTGATCTGAATGCCGTCTGTTAACCAGTTTTTTGGAAATTCTTTTTCTGATAATTGAACGCCGTTATAGGTACATTTAACATGCATTTCTCTATTCCAATCCTTTAAGTCCTCATACCATTCCGGAAATTGAAATAATAGTATACGGACTATATTTTTAGCTATTATCAATGAAGGTAATATAATATATTTTCTAAGAATTGATTGGGTTACTAATAAAAAACCTCTCATTATTTGAGCAAGTAAAATACTATCCCAGGCTTCCGCTATTTGTATACGCACTTTCTCCTTTCTTTTGTCTTCTTCTTTTTTGTCCTCCTCTTTTTTTTTCGCGCTTTCTTTTGTCTTTTTCTCTGTATAATTCGAAATTGTGAATTCTGTGTTTTTCCACATCCAATTTCTAAAAATTTTTTTCATCCGTTCAGAAATATCAAAAAAAAAAAAAAAAGATTTGTCTATTCGGTCCAAAAAAAGAGGGGAATGCGCATTTGCTTCAAAGAGTTTCCAAGTAACTGTTTTACGTCTTTGAGCGCGCATGGAGCCTTTGATTATGTCTCGACGAAAATCCGATTGTTGGGAATAACGTATCAAAGCAACTTCGCCTGTTTGATCAGTATTATTAGTTTCTTTGGTATTAGTATAAGCATCAGTATTTTGTTGGTTATCAGTAAAAATCACTACACGTTTGGATTTTCTTGAACGAATCTGATGATCCTCTACCACAGTTTCTTCGGTTTCCCCCTCCTGTTGTTCAAAATCGTTGATTAATTTGTATGACCATCGAGGAACTTTTTTATTAATTTCTTTTATTCCAATAGATTTTTTTTTAATCATTTTATCGTTGGGAACAGTTCGAATTGCATCAAATAATAATTTTAAAATTTGGATTCGATCCTCTGAATCAATTCTTACTTGTTCGTGTTCTGTAACTAAAAAAAGTCTTTTAAAATTTGATGTGTATTTTACAACCAATTCATTGATTAAATTTAATA